TATATGAGTTGATACCATTACGACCTATATATATATAAAGATATCCGGTGCGATCCTATGGGTCTAGCTATCGATCTGTATATATATAGATAATGATCTGGCGGGCCTCTTTTAATGAAGTAAAAAAAAAAAAATACCTTTCCTTCGATCTCATGCCTTAATTTAATAAGGTGGTAAAAGGTGCTAATAAGTCATACAGCATTAATAGATTCGTGGTAAAATCCCTCTATGATACGTTTTATTAGAATTTTTGGCTGATACAATTTTTTGGCCGATACCAATAAAGGGATCAAATGGTATATAGTTTCTTTTGTTGATAGATTGGAGGATTAGAAAGATGACTATTGCTTTCCAATTGGCTGTTTTTGCATTAATTGCTACTTCAGCAATCTTACTGATTAGTGTACCTGTTGTATTTGCTTCTCCTGATGGTTGGTCAAATAACAAAAATGTTGTATTTTCCGGTACATCATTATGGATTGGATTAGTCTTTTTGGTGGGTATCCTTAATTCTCTCATCTCTTGAACCTATTTGTTCTATTTAGATCCAAAAATTAAATGATCCCCTCCTAATTCTTTCATTTTCAGGTTGTGAGACACATTAAAATGAAATATAAGTCCCCAAAATGCAAATAAAGAAAAAAAAAAAATGAAAGGGAGGGGTCAAACAAACTTCTTATATTTAACTATTTAAAAATGAAATTAAAAAATATATATATATATTAATTAAATAATTTTATTATACTATTTGTTTATATTTATAATATATTATTATTTATAAATAGTAGAAATTTTCTATAATATTTAGAATACTATTTTGATAATAATATTTTTTTGATAATAACAATTTTATTATTATTAAAATTGAATGATTATAATTTTAAATTTATATATTCTAATTTCACTATATAGTTATTGTTAACTATATAGTATTTCTATTAGAATACTATCTAATTTTATACAATTCAAATTTGATATTATTCTAATTACTATTAATATTTTCAATAATTTAAAAAGAATCTAAATGAATTTTTTATTAAATGAAAATAAATTTTTTTAAATGAAAATAAGCATTTTGCAATTACTCTGAAAAACAAAGGAGTATCTGATCTAACTCTGCACAAATATGGCCCATCCATTGTGTATCAAGAACAAGCGGCTATAGTTGAATGGTAAAATTTCTCTTTGCCAAGGAGAAGATGCGGGTTCGATTCCCGCTATCCGCCCAGGGTAATGGGTTCATTTTTTTTTTAATAGGATAAAGAATTAAGTATAGTTGACAGTGATAGTAGAGTGGTTCTATCCTCTTCACTTCTATACTATTCCCTTCTTTTCCTCCTGCCCACCCCAAAATAAAAAGAAAAAAATAGTAATTAATTACTAGTTACCGGAGTCAAACCTCCGTTTTTTGTCAAAAAAAATGTTGCGGAGACGGGATTTGAACCCGTGACCTCAAGGTTATGAGCCTTGCGAGCTACCAAGCTGCTCTACCCCGCGACGAAGAGAGGGACTGGGAACTAATGGACAAAGAAGGATTGAGTACACCCCTCTACCATATTGGTACAAATAGAATAGCCTATTTATACAGAATGGTAAAGGGGCTCCTCTATGATCATAGAAATGAATATAAAAAATGAAACGATATTTTAATGCTTACCAACTTGACCTTGTTGCTCCAGGCAACAAACATGCATGAACCATTTCACGAAGTATGTGTCCGGATAACCCAAAGTCTCGATAGTTAGCTCTCGGTCTTCCGGTTGAAAAACAACGTCGATGAAGACGTGTAGGTGCACTATTACGCGGTGGGGATTGTAACTTTCCGTGAATTTTCCATTTCTCACTCAACAATGGAACTTTACCTATTTCTTTTTTGGGGGATCGACGAATCAAATGATATTTTTGTTCCAATTTTTGCCTCTTCTTTTCCCTCTGAATTAAACCTTTTCTTGCCATAATGGTTCGGTTCTTCCTATTAGTATCAATGATAAAAGTCGGATCCTAGATGTAGAAATAGTAGAAATATAAGAAGGCGGACCCCCTTCTGCATCGAAAGAAATGACATTATCGAGGATATAACACATAAGAATTAACCAAATTTGCCCGATGTAGAGGCAATCAAGAAAGCCGCGTAAGTGAATATATAACCTACAGAAAAATGGGCTAATCCAACCAATCTTGCTTGCACAATGGAAAGAGCTACTGGTTTATCTCTCCATCGAATTAAATTAGCCAAAGGTGTGCGTTCATGAGCCCATGCTAAAGTTTCAATCAATTCTTGCCAATATCCACGCCAGGAAATTAAGAACATAAATCCAGTAGCCCAAACAAGATGTCCAAATAAGAACATCCACGCCCAAACTGATAAACTATTCATACCAAAAGGGTTATATCCGTTGATAAGTTGTGAAGAGTTTAACCATAGATAATCTCTTAACCATCCCATCAAATAAGTGGAAGATTCATTAAACTGTGAAACGTTACCCTGCCATAATGTGAT